TAATGATCTGGCGGGCCTCTTTTAATGAAGTAAAAAAAAAAAATACCTTTCCCTTGATCTCATGCCTTAATTTAATAAGGTGGTAAAAGGTGCTAATAAGTCATACAGCATTAATAGATTCGTGGTAAAATCCCTCTATGATACGTTTTATTAGAAATTTTGGCCGATACCAATAAAGGGATCAAATGGTATATAGTTTCTTTTGTTGATAGATTGGAGGATTAGAAAGATGACTATTGCTTTCCAATTGGCTGTTTTTGCATTAATTGCTACTTCAGCAATCTTACTGATTAGTGTACCTGTTGTATTTGCTTCTCCTGATGGTTGGTCAAATAACAAAAATGTTGTATTTTCCGGTACATCATTATGGATTGGATTAGTCTTTTTGGTGGGTATCCTTAATTCTCTCATCTCTTGAACCTATTTGTTCTATTTAGATCCAAAAATGAAATGATCCCCTCCTAATTCTTTCATTTTCAGGTTGTGAGACCCATTAAAATGAAATATAAGTCCCCAAAATGCAAATAAAGAAAAAAAAAATGAAAGGGAGGGGTCAAACAAACTTCTTATATTTAACTATTTAAAAATGAAATTAAAAAATATATATTAATTAAATAATTTTATTATACTATTTATTTATATTTATAATATATTATTATTTATATTTATAAATAGTAGAAATTTTCTATAATATTTATAATACTATTTTGATAATAATATTTTTTTGATAATAACTAATTTTATTATTATTAAAATTAAATGATTATAATTTTAAATTTATATATTCTAATTTCACTATATAGTTATTGTTAACTATATATAGTATTTCTATTAGAATAATATCTAATTTTATACAATTCAAATTTGATATTATTCTAATTACTATTAATATTTTTAATAATTTATAAAGAATCTAAATTCATTTTTTATTAAATGAAAATAAATTTTATTAAATGAAAATAAGCATTTTGCAATTACTCTGAAAGACAAAGGAGTATCTGATCTAACTCTGCACAAATATGGCCCATCCATTGTGTATCAAGAACAAGCGGATATAGTTGAATGGTAAAATTTCTCTTTGCCAAGGAGAAGATGCGGGTTCGATTCCCGCTATCCGCCCAGGGTAATGGGTTCATTTTTTTTTTTAATAGGATAAAGAATTAAGTATAGTTGACAGTGATAGTAGAGTGGTTCTATCCTCTTCACTTCTATACTATTCCCTTCTTTTCCTCCTGCCCACCCCAAAATAAAAAGAAAAAAATAGTAATTAATTACTAGTTACCGGAGTCAAACCTCCATTTTTTGTCAAAAAAAATGTTGCGGAGACGGGATTTGAACCCGTGACCTCAAGGTTATGAGCCTTGCGAGCTACCAAGCTGCTCTACCCCGCGACGAAGAGAGGGACTGGGAACTAATGGACAAAGAAGGATTGAGTACACCCCTCTACCATATTGGTACAAATAGAATAGCCTATTTATACAGAATGGTAAAGGGGCTCCTCTATGATCATAGAAATGAATATAAAAAATGAAACGATATTTTAATGCTTACCAACTTGACCTTGTTGCTCCAGGCAACAAACATGCATGAACCATTTCACGAAGTATGTGTCCGGATAACCCAAAGTCTCGATAGTTAGCTCTCGGTCTTCCGGTTGAAAAACAACGTCGATGAAGACGTGTAGGTGCACTATTACGCGGTGGGGATTGTAACTTTCCGTGAATTTCCCATTTCTCACTCAACAATGGAACTTTACCTATTTCTTTTTTGGGGGATCGACGAATCAAATGATATTTTTGTTCCAATTTTTGCCTCTTCTTTTCCCTCTGAATTAAACCTTTTCTTGCCATAATGGTTCGGTTCTTCCTATTAGTATCAATGATAAAAGTCGGATCCTAGATGTAGAAATAGTAGAAATATAAGAAGGCGGACCCCCTTCTGCATCGAAAGAAATGATATTATCGAGGATATAACACATAAGAATTAACCAAATTTGCCCGATGTAGAGGCAATCAAGAAAGCCGCGTAAGTGAATATATAACCTACAGAAAAATGGGCTAATCCAACCAATCTTGCTTGCACAATGGAAAGAGCTACCGGTTTATCTCTCCATCGAATTAAATTAGCCAAAGGTGTGCGTTCATGAGCCCATGCTAAAGTTTCAATCAATTCTTGCCAATATCCACGCCAGGAAATTAAGAACATAAATCCAGTAGCCCAAACAAGATGTCCAAATAAGAACATCCACGCCCAAACTGATAAACTATTCATACCAAAAGGGTTATATCCGTTGATAAGTTGTGAAGAGTTTAACCATAGATAATCTCTTAACCATCCCATCAAATAAGTGGAAGATTCATTAAACTGTGAAACGTTACCCTGCCATAATGTGATGTGCTTCCAATGCCAATAAAAAGTAACCCATCCAATGGTATTTAACATCCAAAAAACTGCCAAATAAAATGCATCCCAAGCCGAAATATCACAAGTACCACCTCGT